TCTAGGCCATAGGCAGACCTACGTCAAGATAAAACCCCCTTGAAACACTCTGGTAGTGTTCCTGAATCTGAATCCAAATAATGACTCAGAGCACATGGAGCCATCTCTTTTTGCGGCCAAAAAATATGGCAGACTGGCGGATCTTTATATCCGTTAATGAAAGAGCCCAATGCACAAACATGCATGTTGGGTTTTTAAAACAGCTCAGATCACTTTGATTAGAATCAGTTTGGTCTGTTTTACCGAGAAAGTCTACGGTTCGAGTCCGTATAGCCCTAGAACCCTATCCATTCCAAAATCAAAATGGATTTTAGAAGTTACAATTCTAACACGAGTCCGTTTAAAAACGCCAATCAAACCTAACCTCAATTGAATCTAAGAATCCTTCATATGGGTAGAGGAATGACCAGCCATATTTCTGCCAAAGCTAAAGTTTGAAAAACGACTCTCTTTGGTACGTTTCATTGGAAAGATTGTCAACAATACAAAATAGGAATTTCTTCGTATACCTTTACCTAAACCTAGCAAAGGTAGTCTTCTCTTTTCGTATTCAAGAAATCGAAATTCCGACCCATAATTCTACTTTATTCTACTTTACTGGTTAACTAAGTAACAACCTCATAGGATCGAACAATGGGTTGCCCGGGATTCGAACCCGGAACTAGTCGGATGGAGTCGATAATGTTACCGGTTAACTAAGTAACAACCTCTCCCCAAGCCGTGCTTGCATTTTTCATTGCACACGGCTTTCCCTCTGTATACATCTAAAATTTAGATCCGTCATTAGAGAAAAAGTGGAATACTTAGATCCTTTTTACCAAGTCAATTTCAGAATAGAAATAAGAAAAAATTTTGTTAGTTCTTCATTATTGCTATTTATTAAATTCAATTCAAATCAAAATTTCCATTTTAGCCCTTTCATAACGAATCAGTCATGATTGGCTAAATCATTGATACAAATAATATCCAAATACCAAACCCTTTTTTGATGGAACCTCCGCGAAATAAAAGAAGCTCTTGGAAAGGTCAAGGAAAGAACTTGTTCTTCCGCCGTAAAGAATTCTTCGAATAATTCCGATCCGAATCTTTTCAAAAAAGCCCGTACAGTACTTTTGTGTTTACGAGCTAAAGTTCTAGCACAAGAAAGTTGAAGTATATACTTTATTCGCGACAAAGTTTTTGGGGGGGAAGACCCGCTATAATAATGAGAAAGATTTCTGAATATACGCCCGAATCGGTCAATAATCTCAGAATCTGATAAATCTATCCAAATGACCTTACTAATAGGATGCCCTAATATATTACAAAATTTAGCTTTAGCCAAGGATGAAATCAGGGGAATCATTGGAAGAATAGTATCAAACTTCTTACTAGCATGATCGATTACAAATGAAGTTTCTAACATTTGATTACGTATCGTTGAAGTCTTTCGCCGCACACTTGCAAAATAACCGAGAAAGTCAAGGGAATGGTTTGCTAATCGGGTTATATGGATTCTTCGTGGTTGAGACCAAAGGTCAAAATAAGATTGCCAGAAATTGATAAAGTAATATTTCCATTTATGCATCAAAAGAGACGTACCTTTTGAAGCGAGAATTGCTTTGCCTTGATACCTAACATAATGCATGAAAGAGTCCTTAAACACCCATAGATTAGCTTCAAAAGCCCCGGACAAGGTTTCTATAAGATGCTCGATTTTTCCATAGAAATAGATTCGTTCAAGAAGTGCTCTAAAAGATGTTGATCGTAAATGAAAAGATTGGTTACGAAGAAAGACATAGACGGATTCGTATTCATATACACGAAAATTATATAGGAAGAAGAAGAATCTTTGATTTCTTTCTGAAAACGACGGACTGAGTTTCTGTGAAATAAGAAGACTATTCCAATTATGCAACTCATGGAGAAAGACTCTTAATAAATGCAAAAACGAAGCATCTTTTAGCCAGTAGCGAAGAGCTTGCACCACAATTTCGAGATGGATTGGGTAAGGTAGTAGGATATCGAACACATAATTTAAATGTGAAATTTTGTCCTCTAAAAAAGAAAAAATGGAATGAATTGATCGTAAATTAGCGGATTTGACTACCCCTTTCCCTTTTTTTTGGCGCTTTTCTAGGGAAGCTAGGAATCGGAGTGAAAATGGAATTTCCATAATGACCGAAAATCCCTCAGATATCATTTGAAAATCCAAATTTTTATTGCGCCACCAAAGTGGATTTTTTTTAGAATCATTCAGAGAAAGATTCCAAAAATTTGGGTCATACATTCGAGTAATTAAACGTTTCACAATGAGTAAGCTGAATTTATTGTCATAACCTGCATTTTTCAACAAAATGCATCTTGGTAAACCATGATCATGAGCAAGTGCATAAATATATTCTTGAAAAATAAGTGGATATAAGAAGTCGTGTTGTTGAAATCTATCGAGCTCTAAAGAGCTTTGAAATTCCTCCATTTTCATGCTATTTTGAACCAAAGGTAGAGGATTTTTGGAGTTATCAAATGATACAGAGTGCGATACAGTCAAAACAAGGTATTTTTCGAGTAAGATTAAGGAAGCAATACCTCGGATACAGGTAAACTTATCAACGGATTCTTGATCCTCTCTTTTGCCATTTTCTTGAAGTCGTTTATATTCGTTCTAGGATAACAAGATGTTTCTAAATCCTTTATTTTTTCAACCCAATTGCTCTTTTGATTTTGGAAATTTTGTTATCAATCTACTCTTTCTTATACGCACACAGCTCCATTCTGGAATGGAGAATGCTAATATTTAGGATTTATGAAAAAATAAAGAATCCGCTTCTCGGATAAGCCCTTACCCGTATTCAGGCACTAATATATTTTTAACGTCTAATTAGATCGGGTAATCATTCAAATTACGAATAGGAGCTCGTTACTTTTTCGTTCCTTAAAATTTCATTAAATTAATTGAAGCCAGAGGGCTCTATCCATTTATTCATTCGACCCAACTTGAAATTGAATCCATTTGACTTCCTTCCAATAAGTCAAACAAAGTTTTGTCCCGATCGGGAAAGAAGAAAAGATTCTCAGAACTCTTAGTTGCTACGACATGCTATTTTTTCCATTCATTCCCTTTTAGGATCAGTCGTGGTCTGCCAAACTTTACCGATGGTATGGATGAATTAATCGCTTCATCTAAATGTGTAAAAGATCCGAGTCGCACTTAAAAGCCGAGTACTCTACCGTTGAGTTAGCAACCCGAATAGACAAAAAAAGTATGTAGATATAATCAGAATGAAAAAAATGATTCGCCGAGCGAATCAAAGCATAAAAACCCATTTGGAATCGATTAAGAACAGAAAACATAATAGCTCATATCATATGAAAATATAAAAATTTTTCCACGAAAAGAAAAACCAAAAATAATGATAGATCTTTCCTTATGTCATTGTTATTCACGTTTTCAAGAAAAAATGCGTCTATTAAAGCGCATCCAACAAACCCCTTATTTTGACTAAAGTAAGGCAAAAACCAAACTAATGGGACAGAAATAACGAGATCTCGTTAGAAAAAAAGAGATCCCTTTATCCCGCTGCATTATATTTCGTCAATGCATAATTGTCAATAGAAAGGTTAAAAAAAAGATATAATGAAAAAAGATAAGAAATTCAGCTGAAAAATATTCCAAAAATATTCCAAAAATAAGGACTTGAGTTAGATTGGCACGCCTTAGATACAAAAAAGTCAAAAAAAAATCTCGAATTTAGTTAATCAATAAATAAACAAAATAGATAAAAGTTCTAGAGAGGGGTATCTGCTACCCCCCCTTATTTACTTAAATTAATTCAATTTTATTTGATTGGAGCAAAGTTTTTTTAAAACCTCCGACTGCTGTAAAATGTCCCGAACAGTTTCTGTAGGCTGAGCACCCCTTTCAAGAAAATATAGAATAGCCGAAACGTTTAAATACGTTTGATTCTTTATAGGATCATAAAAACCCACTTTCCGAAGATCTCTTCCTTCTCTTCGGGAGCGAACATCAATTGCAACGATGCGATAAGTCGCACGTTGCTTTCTACCACAGCGTTTTAAACGAAGTTTAACCATAACATTCCTCTAATTTGAAACCCCTTATGGAACTGATTCAATTATAGAATCATGACTAGTCATTGGTTCAGGCGGCACATAGACATAATAAAGTTTTTCCGAAAAAATCTTCGACTGGAAGATTTTTGCTATGAACCGTAGGATTGATTCGTTTAAAGAATCATTTTATTAATCCTCAGGACTTAGCCTTTGCAACCGCAGTAACGCTCCGTGCCAAAATCCAAGGTTCCAAGCATTGAGCTTGGTTTTTGGTTTTTGTGCGGCCTCCGTTAGGAGGGATTTTATGCTCCCTTGGAAGACCTCCAGCGCCTTACGAGTTTTTGAAAGGCGCTCGATCTTTTGATTGAGCCACCTTTCGCCTTCCTCACTTCCCAATTCGAAGGCTTCCACAAGAATCTTCCAAGTCTCGCAATGACCCTTATTGTATGAGTGCTTATACCCATGGTATTTTTTGCCGTAGGGGCACGTGAGCGCCGGTTCGTGCTTTTTCCGAGCAGAAATAAATATTCTGCCAGTTTCGTCTGTTTGTGGAAAAAGACTTTCCTTTTCCAACTCGGGAAACCTCTTCCCATTTATCTCGTCTCCGTTTTTACTCTTGTTCTTTGTAAAGTTATAGTCGCCACTATAATCATCTTTATAGTTCCGACTATGCGAGCAATCTTTCGGACGATTTGCTGAAAGATAGGTACTACAGTAGTAACAAGGGCACTTAGGTGCCACGTCGTTGTTGCCATATGAATTCATAAAACCTCCTCCGGGTTCAAATAAAATCAAATAAAAAAAGATCTATCAATACTATTTTAATAAATAAATAAATAAGTGTCAACTATTTCAATGAAATATTGGAATGATTTACCCAAATTGCGGAAAGAATTACTTATTCGCGTCAAAATATGATTTAAAATAATTATTTTTAGGCCTTTGGGACGAAAGGGATCGAACCTTCGACTACCGGGACCAAAACCCGTCGCCTTACCACTCGGCTACGCCCCATTATTCCATCGCTTTTTTGATTCATATTATATAACAAATCAAAATTTTTCCCAACTACCCGTGTCACGTTTATTTTTTTAGATAATTTATTGATCATTAGATAGAATGTAATTAAAATAGTAGATGAAAATATGATTTCTTCTACTCGCCTTTGAGAATTGGAGGATTTTTGATTGGGCCGGGTCAAAGAAAAAGAAAGATTTTTTTGTCTACCTTACTTTCTTCCGTTTTCCTTATCTTAAGAACTCAATCAAATTGCAATTATCGTCAAGAACAAAATGTCTGCTATGCTTAATCTTTTAAGTTTGATCTGTATCTGTTTTCATTCTGCCCTTTATCCAACTAGTCTTTTCTTTGCCAAATTGCCCGAGGCCTATGCTTTTTTAAATCCAATCGTAGATATTATGCCAGTCATACCCCTTTTCTTTTTTCTTTTAGCCTTTGTTTGGCAAGCTGCTGTAAGTTTTCGATAAGATATTTAATACTATCCTAAACTATCCTAGAAAATGCATGATTTCTTCGCGAAAAATTTCTAATGATTGATAAGATCAAATAAGTTTTTCCTGCAGCAATCTTTGAGGCAAACGTTGAAATTCTTTGATCGCCGCGAGAAATCAAATCCGGCTCCCCACATTTCCCCATTCTGACCCTTTGTCCAGTGCAAGGCCTTAATTTCTATGTGATTTTATCCAGAATTAGGGTCCCACGCCCATATCTCATTATGGGCATGAAGTCATCTTGGGAACTCAAAGACTCTTATTTGACCTGATAAACGTATTTTCGCGGTCGAGAAAGCACTTCATTTCTTGATGTCAAAATAGAATATGGAAAAATGGACGATCTATTATCTTTTCTTGTTTTTTCCAAAAAGGCTCTTGGAGATTGCGGAATGCTTACGCTCAAACTTTTCGTTTACACAGTAGTAATATTCTTTGTTTCTCTCTTCATCTTTGGATTCCTATCTAATGACCCAGGACGTAATCCTGGGCGTGAAGAATAAAGGTTTTTCGTTTTTCTTCAGATTTTTTATCTATTCCACACATTTAACTAGGAAAAAGGGGTTTGTGAAATTTGAAAGAAAAGAAAATATCACGTCATCGACGAAAACGGAAAGAGAGGGATTCGAACCCTCGGTACGAATAACTCGTACAACGGATTAGCAATCCGCCGCTTTCGTCCACTCAGCCATCTCTCCCTATTGAAAAAGATAATTATAATTATTAATATGTTACATTCCACATAACCAAAGGATTCAAAACCATCTTTCTTTCTCCTTCTTTATTTTGATTCTCAAGATATGTAAAACTTTTCTTAGCTATTCTGTTTTGATAAAGTAAAAATTCAAAAGATCCAATAGAAAGAAAACGAAAGATAAAGAACGAGGACTTCCTTGCTTTGATTTTCTTCGAAAGGCCCTTTTCTTTCCACGGCCCGGGCACTACCCAACCGGGCCTTTTTTGATTCTATCAAATTCTAGTGAAAGTCCTATTATTTGATAACAAAAAGATTTACTAGCTTTTTTGACTATATTTCAAGCAAAACCCAAAAGAAAAAGGACTATTTCCATCCTTACTTGATAACTTTATTGAACTTAGTCTATCAAAAGCACCCTGTCCTATTAATTTTTCTTCCTTTTTTAGTTACTTGACTGCTTTTCTCGAATAACGAAAATGAAACCTTAGACACTGCATTTTTTTATGCTTTGAGCGCTTTTGGTAAGTCGTATCTAGCAAGACTCTTCCCGCACATGAAAAGTATAGGCCTTGTAAATAAGCCCTCTTCTCCAAATCTCATCAAATTGAAAACCCTTGTGCAAAACGTTATCACTCTCATTTTCATGATTTTTTAAGATCCTAGCTTGACAAAAGGTCCATTTGGATACAATAATAGCATTGTAGCGGGTATAGTTTAGTGGTAAAAGTGTGATTCGTTCTATGAACCCCCTTAACTCTTAAGGGGTCGTTCGGTTTAATTAATATTCCGACCAAAAACTTTATTTCTTAAGGGAATTTAATCCTTTACCTCTGAATAATCAATTCGGGGAAAAAAGAAATTCTCGCGATTTCTATCCAAAGTTCACTGAAAAATTGAAAAATTGGATTCGGAACTTGCGAAACAAAATTGGGAAATTGGATCAACTTCCAATTGAATGACTATTAAGTAAAGGGTCCATGGATGAAGATAGAAAAGGATAGTTCTAATCGTAACTAAATCTTCAAGTTTTTTTGATTTGTCGAGAAAAAATGCAAGCAAAATAGCTAGTAAATGATGACTTTAGTTTACTAGAGACATCGCCATATTATTTTAGCTCGGTGGAAACAAGATCTTTTTCCTATTCGGATCCTTTGAAACAAATAGAAATAGAGAACGAAGTAACTAGAAAGATTGTTAGGATCGCCTTCTTCTAGAGGGATCATCTAGAAAGCGAATCGT